AAGTACACAAGTAAAAGCTTTAGCTGAAAATGTATGTATGTCTGCTCACAAAACACGAAGAGTCATTGATCAGATTCGTGGGCGTTCCTATGAGGAAACACTTATGCTACTGGAACTCATGCCTTATCGAGCATCTTATCCCATTTTTAAATTGGTTTATTCTGCAGCAGCAAATGCTAGTCACAATAAAAGTTTCAACGAAGCTGATTCAGTCATTAGTAAAGCCGAAGTCAATGGGGGTACTATCGTGAAAAGGTTAAAACCTCGGGCTCGAGGACGTAGTTATCCGATAAAAAGACCCACCTGTCATATAATTATTGTAGTGAGGGATAGCTCTAAAAATAAAACGGATCAGGATATATATTTAGAAACAAAGGATCAATGGAAAGATCCTATAATAGAGAGATATTTGGAGAAAGAGAGAGAGAGAGAAAAAAAAGAGAAAGAGAGAGAAGAAAAATATGGGCAAAAAAATAAATCCCCTTGGTTTCCGACTTGGTGGGGAAAACCAAAAGCATAGATCCCTTTGGTTCGCGCAACCAAAAAATTATTCCATAGGTCTCCAGGAAGATGAAAAAATACGAGATTGTATCAAGAATTATGTACAAAAAAATAGGAGAATATCCTCGGGTTTCGAAGGAATTGCACATATAGAGATTCAAAAAAAAATCGATCTGATCCAGGTCATAATCTATATTGGATTTCCAAATTTGTTAATAGAGGGTCGAACACGAGGAATCGAAGAATTACAGATCAATGTACAAAAAGGATTTAATTCTGTGAACCGGAGACTTAACATTGCTATCACAAGAGTTGCAAAACCTTATGGACAACCTAATATTCTTGCAGAATATATAGCTCTACAATTAAAGAATAGAGTTTCCTTTCGAAAGGCAATGAAAAAAGCTATTGAATTAACTGAACAAGCGGATACAAAAGGAATTCAAGTGCAAATTGCAGGACGTATCGACGGAAAAGAAATTGCACGTGTCGAATGGATCAGAGAAGGTAGGGTTCCCCTACAAACCATTCGAGCTAAAATTGATCATTGTTCCTATACAGTTCGAACTATCTATGGGGTATTAGGCATCAAAATTTGGATATTTGTAGACGAGCAATAATGGGCCTTTCCTTGCCATTCTATCCAGTGATAGAACAAAAAACGACAAACTATTCTTTTTCCCTTCAATGAAAAATGAGCAATTCTAATTCTATAGGGTTGAATAAAAATTGGATTGATCATTTGGTAGAATTGCTATGCTTAGTGTGTGACTCGTTGGTTTTTCTTTAGAGTTGGGATTCAAAAAAAAAGGACTGGCCCCTAACTAATAACTATAGAACTTAGAACCAGCTCATTGCTTCGTATTATCGAGATCCAAGGAACCAGTCACTATATGATGTGTCAATCATATAGTTGTAGCAACTGAAATCTTTTTTCCATAAAGGAAAAATCAATCTGATTATGGATTGTGAAGCGAAAATAGAGGGATGTGGGTAAATGGAAGGGCGAGAGAAAGAGAGAAGGAGAATATCAATGGTATATGATTCCAATATGTATGGTCTATTATGAATCATCTCATAAAAGGCAGTGTGATAAAGCATCAATACTGATTCGTCCATAATTAGATGAATACGGTTCATAGGAAAAATACCAATAATAAAGAGCCTCGAGTCAATAGAGACTGAGGAGATTGACTTGGGAACGAACTTGAATTGAGGAGCTCCATTGCAGAGTTCAGGCCTAGCCATTAATGGAGAAGCTATGGGAACGACGGAACCTGTGACTGCAGAAGATTCTATTGAAAACGAATCCTAATGATTCATTGGGTGGGATGGCGGAACCAACCAGGAACCAATTGATTTATTCTGAGAGGCCATGGGTTGACCCTACGAATGAAACAAATATTGAAAGAGTAAATATTCGCCCGCGAAACCCTTATTGAATTGCAAAATTTTGGCCGATTCGGTAAAGGTCAAGGATTCGTTATAAAAATAAAGCAAAGGCATTATCTTCTATATATAGAAATATACGTCTAGCTATATATACAAGATATACAGATTCCTACGTGACAGATTCAATATCAATAAATCCCATGATTTAGTGTATTATTCAATAAATACATGTGTATCTGTAATATTATTGAATCGTTTCATTCGCGAGGAGCTGGATGAGAAGAAACTCTCATGTCCGGTTCTGTAGTAGAGATGAGGTTGAGAAACAACCATCAACTATAACCCCAAAAGAACCAGATTCCGTAAACAACATAGAGGAAGAATGAAGGGAATATCTTATCGAGGCAATCATATTTGTTTCGGTAGATATGCTCTTCAGGCACTTGAACCCGCTTGGATCACATCTAGACAAATAGAAGCAGGGCGACGAGCAATGACACGATATGCGCGCCGTGGTGGAAAAATATGGGTCCGTATATTTCCCGACAAACCCGTTACAGTAAGACCTACGGAAACCCGTATGGGTTCGGGGAAGGGATCTCCCGAATATTGGGTATCTGTTGTTAAGCCGGGTCGAATACTTTATGAAATGGGCGGAGTATCGGAAACTGTAGCCAGAGCAGCTATTAAAATAGCTGCGTGCAAAATGCCTATACGAACGCAATTCATTATTTCAGGATAGGGATGTGGAACCAAAGGGGTATTTATGATGAAAAAAACAATCGCGGATTTCTTTATTTCTGGACAGACAATATTTCTTTCTTTTTTCCTTCGACCTTTGCATTGAAAGAACAGATTCAAAAAAAAATGATATGATTCAACCTCAGACCCATTTGAATGTAGCGGACAACAGCGGGGCTCGAGAATTGATGTGTATTCGAATCATAGGAGCTAGTAATCACCAATATGCTCATATTGGTGACGTTATTGTTGCTGTAATAAAAGAAGCAGTGCCCAATATGCCTCTCGAAAGATCAGAAGTGATCAGAGCTGTAATTGTACGTACATGTAAAGAACTCAGACGTGACAACGGTATGATAATACGATATGATGACAATGCAGCAGTTGTCATTGATCAAGAAGGAAATCCAAAAGGAACTCGGGTTTTTGGAGCGATCGCTCGAGAATTGAGACAGTTGAATTTCACTAAAATAGTCTCATTAGCTCCTGAGGTATTATAAATACTAGTAGATGAGACCATGATATAGTAGGGTATCTGAAATGGATCAATTAGTAGATTGTGTTTCACGCATATACTTTTAATAATTCATAAATAAAGAATCCAAAATTCACATAAAAAAAAAACGGAACATGTTGATTATATCAAAATTAGGAGGCACCAATAATTATAGTTCGTCATGGGTAGGGACACTATTGCCGATATATTAACTTCTATAAGAAATGCCGACATGGATAAAAAGGGAACGGTTCGAATAGCATCTACTAATATGACCGAAAGCGTTGTTAAAATACTTCTACGAGAAGGTTTTATTGAAAACGTTAGGAAACATCGGGAAAACAACAAATATTTCTTGGTTTCAACCCTGCGACATAGAAGAAATAGGAAAGGAACATATAGAAATATTTTAAAGCGTATCAGCCGACCCGGTCTACGAATCTATTCCAACTATCAACGAATTCCTAGGATTTTAGGTGGAATGGGGATTGTAATTCTTTCTACTTCTAGAGGTATAATGACAGATCGAGAAGCTCGACTAGAAGGAATTGGAGGAGAAGTTTTGTGTTATATATGGTGATCCTTCTGGTATCCGAAGTTGATCCGTAACTTCCTATTTGTGAAAAAGGAGAGGAAAGACGGGTTGTTTAATATCACTCCTCCTCCATTAGTTGATACTTCAAGGGGGTTACCTGGAATGAAAGAACAAAAATTGATTCATGAAGGTTTAATTACTGAATCACTTCCCAATGGTATGTTCCGGGTTCGTTTAGATAATGAAGATCTGATTCTAGGTTATGTTTCGGGGAGGATCCGACGAAGTTTTATACGGATACTACCAGGAGATAGAGTAAAAATCGAAGTAAGTCGTTATGATTCAACCAGGGGACGTATAATTTATAGACTTCGCAACAAAGATTCAAACGATTAGGTGTAGGTGGCTTTTTAAACATTCCTTTCGTGGGAATACAATTCGAGGTTCAAAATTTCAAGAGACTTATTTTCTTCCAAGGAGTAGATTCGGAATTAAGGTAAGGAATAACAAATATGAAAATAAGGGCCTCTGTTCGTAAAATTTGTGAAAAATGTCGACTGATCCGTAGGCGGGGACGAATTATAGTAATTTGTTTCAATCCGAGACATAAACAGAGACAAGGGTAATCTTTCTAAAAAGAAAAAGGGATTTTCTAAAGGACCCGATGGACAAATAAAGGATCTGTTTTGATATGAAATGGATATATCCGTATATCTCTGACTCATATTTATGAGATGATAAAATATGACAAAACCTATACCAAGAATTGGTTCACGTAGGAATGGGCGTATTGGTTCACGTAAGAGTGGGCGTAGAATACCAAAAGGAGTTATTCATGTTCAAGCGAGTTTCAACAATACCATTGTGACTGTTACAGATGTACTAGGTCAGGTGGTTTCTTGGTCCTCCGCTGGTACTTGTGGATTCAGAGGCACAAGAAGAGGGACACCATTTGCTGCTCAAACCGCAGCAGGAAATGCTATTCGTACAGTAGTGGATCAGGGTATGCAACGAGCAGAAGTCATGATAAAGGGTCCTGGTCTCGGAAGAGATGCAGCATTACGAGCTATTCGTAGAAGTGGTATACTATTAAGTTTCGTACGTGACGTAACCCCTATGCCACATAATGGATGTAGACCTCCTAAAAAAAGACGTGTGTAGAAATAAGAATTGAACGGATTTCAAGAGAAATAAATGATTCAATGATCTGAAAAAAGAATAATATTATTATGGTTCGAGAGGAAGTAGCAGTATCCACTCGGACACTACAGTGGAAGTGTGTTGAATCAAGAACAGACAGTAAGCGTCTTTATTATGGCCGTTTCATTTTGGCCC